CCCATCCCCCACTTGAACTACGCGACCGATATTCTCAATCCCTACTTTCCTATTATATTGTTCAATACGTTCGCGGAGAATTTTATTAATTTCGTCGACTCGAAGGGTTGCCATTAGTGTTTCTTGACTCTTTTTTTTCGGAAGCAAGGGGAAAAATAATGCCTAAATTCTAAACGAAAGTAGAAGTTCAAGGCCTATTTAATTTAATTATCTCTTCCATTCCATGGACCCGAGAATGCCAATATTAGCACGAATCGTACGGAAATGTAACTCGGTATTCAAACAACTATTCAGAGTTCCTAGAGCTCCTTGTACGGCCTGTTGGAAAACTCGTTGTCGGACCTGATTCATTGCCCTTTGTTTTTCAAAAAAAAGGGTTTCGTTTTTAGACTTTTCTAATTGTTCCAAACTAATAGAAGTAGCATTAATCAAATTTTCTTTTTCTCGTTCTATCTCAGAGTATCCATTCATTCGATACTCATCCGCTTCTAGTTCGACTTTCTGTAATCGAATCCGAGCTTTTTCGAGCTGCTCAATGGTCCCTCTACGCAATTCTTCCGAATTTCGAATAGTACTCAAGATCCTCTGTTTTCGATTATCTAATAAATCTTTTAATGAAAGTAGATTATCTTGCTATTAAGTTTACAACTTTTATGATCTCTTCCCGAACCAAACATGAATCTTTCGATTCATTTGGCTCTCACGCTCCTTTTTTCCTTTTTTTGCTATGGCTATTTCCATATCTTCTTTTTTAAGTAATGAGCCTATCCTCTATCTTCTCTTTTCTGTTTATATTTCAATATACCGAAACCCATATAAGACTAGATAAATATAAAGAGGACTCTTCTGCCTAAATAAAAATATATCATGGTCAGCAAAGTTGTTTCTTTATTTGTATTTGCCCTTTAGTTAATATTTTCAATTTCATTAAGAAAAACTAACTAAATAAATGGAAAATGAAACTTAATAGAATTTTTTTTTCTTCAAATCCAAAAAATTTCTCTTTTTTATACATAGGTCGTCGATTCGGCATTGGATAAAAAAGGGCAGGGTGCCCCTTTTTTTCTAATAAATAGTTCAAACCATTTTATCGATATGAGTGTTCTATATCAGATAAATTCGACATTAGCTATTTCCCGTTTAAAGCATTTCGGTACTAATTACTAATATAGTTGTAGAAAGAGTACCCCTTTTTGCCTGGACTTCAAGCAGTTTAGCTTTAACCGTGTTAATGGTCTCACATTATTGGTCTATAGAGAATCAAAGTTGATTTACCAATGTATTACGAAATGCTATAGTTCTTCCATATGATTTCTGAAAAAATTCAGAAGTAATTCGTCGAGATCGTGCACCCTTTTCTTATTTTATCCGAAAAATACTAAAAAATATTCTAAAGTGCAGCCGGATAGATCCAATCTATTCTTGAAATAGACAACTCGCACACACTCCCTTTCCAAAAAAAATCAAAACACCAACCACTACAGTTAGATTTATTAGATTTGTTGCTAAAATATCGGTATTAAGCCCGAAACTGCCAGCGGAAGGCCAGTGAGCTAAAAAAACGAAAGAATGGGTTACATTTTTCATATGCTCTCCTCTTATAGATAGGACGAACAAAGAACAAAGTTTTTCGAAAACTTACTTCTACTTCGCTCGTCCTTTTTTTTATCGGTTTTTTTAATGCAAATAGATTCAATCTAGTAATTTCTTTAAGTCTTAGGTCTCGTTTGACCTGTGAAAGACCTCCTTTGTTGAAATGTTCCCAAAATTCCTAAAATAAAAAAAAAGGAAAAAGACTTTCCGCTGTCCTAAACTAAGGGCGGGGAAGAAGAAGGCGAGCATATCTTCTAAATTAATCATACTCAAATCAGCCCTTCCTGGGGCGGGGTATTGTCTGTCCCGATAAATAGATAATTCCAGGAGTAATAAATAGGAGTAAATTAAATAAAGTATTGATATAATTGGAATTGCAGAAGCAAATACCTATTTACTAAAAAAAAGAAAAAGTATCTAATCGAAAGAACTCATTTTCTTTTTTAGGATTAAACAAAAGGGTTCGCAAATAAAAGCGCTAGTGCCACAACTAGTCCATAAATTGTTAAAGCTTCCATAAAAGCTAGACTAAGCAATAAAGTACCTCGTATTTTACCTTCTGCTTCTGGCTGTCTCGCAATACCTTCTACAGCTTGTCCTGCAGCAGTACCTTGACCAACTCCAGGCCCAATAGAAGCAAGCCCTACAGCCAATCCAGCAGCAATAACAGAAGCAGCAGCAATTAGTGGATTCATGGTGAGTTCCTCGTGTCAAAAAAAAGAAATGGTTAAGGATACAATCAACCAACAAATTCTTACTTCTAAGCTCTATTGGGGAGAAGTAACTAAAAAGTACAAATTGAAATGATAATGTGAATTGTCCGAACTACTTCAGAGGTTTGTGTAAATCCATATAATTCTCATTATTCTATTTCTCTTTCTTTCCAACCAACCGCTCTTTCATTCCATCCTTCTTTCTTTACTCTTCGATATCTTTGAGTTTCTTTTTTTCCTCTATCATCTAATCCATAAAAAAAGACGAAATGGAGAAAGAACCCCTCTTAGGAATATAAAATATCCTAATATACATTTGTTTCTTCTATTTTGTTTGCGTAGTTTCTCATTTTCTATTGAATCGGATTCTAAAATCATTGCTTAAAGCGGAAACCCGTACAAAAAAAGACTCGACTTATAGACATTAAGGATCTAGTATAGATCTAGCCTGACTCCACTTAATGCATATATACGTTGCCTGTAATATAGTTTATTTCTTTTCCTACAACTCTAGTCCAACCAAGTGGATTATCTGGAATTCAGCTAAGCTGAAAAAAACTCTTTCCAAAACTAGTCAATTCAATGATGACCCTCCATGGATTCACCTATATAGGCTGCGGCTAATGTTGCAAAAATAAGAGCTTGAATACCGCTTGTAAATAATCCAAGAAACATGACCGGTATGGGGACTACTAAGGGGACTAAAGAAACAAGAACAACAACGACTAATTCATCTGCCAATATATTCCCGAAAAGTCGAAAGCTAAGCGATAATGGTTTTGTGAAATCTTCTAGAATGTTAATTGGTAAAAGGATTGGAGTTGGTTTAATATATTTCTCGAAATAACTCAATCCTTTTTTGCTAAGACCGGCATAAAAATATGCCGCTGACGTAAGTAAAGCTAAAGCAACAGTAGTATTTATATCATTCGTGGGCGCTGCTAATTCCCCATGGGGTAACTCTATAATTTTCCAAGGTAAAAGAGCCCCCGACCAATTCGAAACAAAAATAAAAAGGAACATAGTTCCAATAAAGGGAACCCAGGGACCATATTCTTCTCCAATCTGAGTTTTGCTCAAGTCTCGGATAAACTCAAGGACATATTCAAAGAAATTCTGACCGTCGGTCGGGATGGTTTGTGGATTCCGAACAGCTATGACAACTGAACCTAGCAAGATAGTAATTACGACCCAAGAAGTGATCAGTACTTGGGCATGAATTTGGAAACCTCCTATTTGCCAATAGAAGTGTTGGCCTACTTCTACACCTGATATATCGTATAACCCCTTGAGTGTTTTAATGGAACAAGGTATAATATTCATATTGTCCTCTGATAAAAATTGAACTTCAAAAAGCAATTCTTTTGATTCAACCATCTCTTTCTCAACTCAGCAACTTGAAGTTTTAATCTTATATTTAGGATACCAAGAAAGCACATCAGATCATAATATATATCAATACCCTCTAATATATATCAATATTCCCCTTCTTTTATCTATTCTATGCAAAAAAAAGAATAGTAAGTGACCCCATAAATCTATGCAGTTACCCAAGAATTAACTATTCTTCTTAATCAACGATTTCTTATATAGAGAGAACGGCCCTCACAAATTGCAAATACTAATTTGTTAAGAATCAATCGAATTGAAGTCATAGTGTCATCGTTAGCTGGAATCGATATATTTGCGAGATCTGGGTCACAATTTGTATCGACTAAAGAAATAGTAGGAATCCCCAAAATGGCACATTCCCGAAGAGCTATATACTCTTTTTGCTGATCGAGGACGATCACAATGTCTGGCAACCTCGTCATATATTTGATCCCGCCGAGATATCTTTGCAAGGTAGATAATTTTCTCTTCAATATTGCCACATCTCTTTTTGGGAGATGGTGGAATTTTCCCATCTTTTCTTCTGCTCTTAAGTCTCTAAATTGAGAAAGTCTAGTTTTCGTAATCGACCAATTCGTTAACATACCACTGAACCACTTTTTATTAACATAATGACAACGAGCCCTTATTGCAGCTGATGCTACTAAATCCGCTGCTCTTTTTTTGGTACCAACAATTAAAAAACTTTTTCCCTGACTTGCTGCATCAAAAACTAAATCACAAGCTTCTGATAAAAAACGAGCCGTTCTAGCGAGATTTGTAATATGAGTACCTTTACGCTTTGCCGAAATGTAAGGGGCCATTTTAGGATTCCATTTCTTAATACCATGACCAAAATGAACTCCCGCTTCTATCATCTCTTTCAAATTGATGTTCCAATATCTTCTTGTCATTTTTTCCAGACTTCCTTTTTATTTATTTTTTTTTTTGATCCTACCATTCCATTACGGAATTTATTTCTTTTTGAAGATTAAGAAAGAGCCGAAATAGCTTGAAATAAATAAAAAATGTTCCAAGGGAACCTTCTACTGAGAGTTGGCCATTGATAGAAGGTATAAACATAACCTTAATGAATTAACTGACTTCTTTTACTTATTAAAATAAAAATCTAAAATTTAACCTGTTAGTGTTCTAAGTTCAAAAGTCTAGTAAAGTAAAAAAATCTGCTTTATGTATCCTTAAATCGTATAAATGGGGTTAAATGGGGGTTGTGATGTCTCATAGAAATTGTTTGTTACGTCAGAATCAGAAGAAACTAATTCTGTATGGAGAAACAAAAAATCTTTCATTTCCGACGTGAATAGATTTTTTTTTTGAATTTCGAAATAAAGGTTCTTGTCTTGTGGGGAACGATGCACAAATTTTTGGAATCCTGTACCAACAGGTATAATCCCCCCCAGAACTACGTTTTCTTTCAGACCTTTCAACCAATCAATGCGACCTCGTAGTGCAGCTTTTGCTAAAACTCGAGCAGTTTCTTGAAAACTTGCTTCAGATATGAAACTTTGGGTATTCAGGGAAGCCCTTGTTATTCCCAATAAGATTGCCCGATAATAGATCGATTCATCCAAAGCTCGCCCTGCTCGTTCCGCTCGCAATAGTCCAATTAATTCCCCCGGTAAAAAAACATTAGACATTCCGTCTTCGGAAACCCGCACTTTTGATGTTACTTGGCGTATAATAATCTCTATATGTCTATTATGGATCTGTACCCCTTGGGAGCGATAAACCTTTTGGATTTTATTAACCAAAGAGATACGACTTTGGGCTATGGTTAGCTCAGCTCCAATCAAGAATCCCCAGGGGACTCCAAGAATTCTTGGTATGCGCTCATTCCAATCCTCAATTCTCCTTTCGAGATTCGGGGATAGTGAATCAATTGAACGCGCTTCAAAGATTTGTTCTACTTTTGGAAGACCTTGCGTTATGTCACTAGATCTCGATTTTTCATATATAAACGTAACTAACCTATCTCCTTTGTAAAGGATTTCTCCATAATGACCATTAATAGTTGCTCCTGTAGGAGCCAAATAAGGCTTAGCTGCTCTTATAACAAAGGAATCTATATTAACAATGAAAATTTGACCAGATTTTTTTATGGGCGATTTAAATAGACATACATTTTCACAAATAAATTGGCCAAGGTGAATTATTGCCGATGTCTCCTTCCAAGAATCATGATGGAGAAAGTGGCAATTCAAATGGAATGGATCCAACACGATGTTACTATCGAAATTCGAAATCCTTTGATTTTCATTTATTAAAGAGTATTTAAGTCCTTCAAGTACTTGGAAGGTTTGTTTCAAATTGTCAAGGAACAGATATTTTTTTAACAGGGTCTGGTTATACGTTAGTAAATAGTAAGATGAAAAAAAATTCGATATACTAGGTACAATAGCCCCTAAGGGACCAAAAATCTCTTGAATAGGAATTCTAGGATTCGATTCTTTTATCGCATTAGGATGTTTTAAATTCTTGAATAAACCAATTCGAGAGCAGTTGGATGCCGACAAAATCATCAAAGATTGGTATTTCTTATTTCGATTCAACAAGGTGCCAATAGCTTCTTGATGTTGGCTAAGTGATTCAATCTTCGTTTTGGAATAAAAGGAATTCATATTGGCGCGATCTAACCTATTATGGGGAATCGGTCCTGCACTTGTCCTATCATACCTTCTTCGTGTATACGAAATAGTGGACTTAACTAACTCAATTCTTAGAAAATCGCGAATAAGATTATTCGCTCTTACCTCAACAAGAGAAGCACGAACCTCCTCTTTTTCTTCTTGTTCCCAATTCACTACTAAGCAAGTTCTAACAAATTGACTATTCGTGTGATAAATTCTTTGAGTTAACTTGCTATTTTCATGAGAAATGAAATTGACAAGTCGAAGTTGGAGATTATCTTCTTCTTGCAAGAGATCCTGCGGGAAAAGTGTTGCTAAATTTCTCCCTTCGTTCATTTCATATGCGACTGCAGGGCGAACCGAAACAAAATACTTTTCCTTGCTCTTGAGAATTTTTTTCCGTTGAACATAGACCCAATTTTTCCTTTTTTTTGATTCCTTAGAATCTTTTTTTTTCCTTTCTGGTGGTATCAAACAGGCACCTAATGTCTTATCTGCCTCTTCAGGAAAATGAATATCTCCGGAAAATATTTTGAGTTCCGTATGGCTTTTTTTTCGCTTCACTCGGACCAGTCCACCTAGTTGACTTCTTGTATTTTTTGTGAGTTGTGTATCCACTCCAATAATACTATTGTCAAGTACCTTTAGGGATGAAGATCTCGGCAAGATATGCAGTTCTTGAAGAATGAAAAAAAACCGATCTACTTCTTTTTGGTATTTTAGACTAAATTCTTTTGTTCCTCGATGCTCAATCAAACCCTCCTTTTTTAAGATGGAATCTTCCTCTGGGCTCTCATATTCGTCTTCTGAGTCTTCTTCTGAGTCTTCCTCTAAAGTCCCATATTTGTCCTCTGAGCCTTCCCCCAGGTTCCCATATTCGTCTTCTGATCCTTCCTCTAGAGTTCCATATTCGTCCTCTTGGGTCCTATATTTGCTCTCTGGGCTCCCATATTCGTCTTCTGAGTCTTTATCTCGAGTCCTATATTCGTTCTCTGGGCTCCCATATTCGTTTTCAGGGCTCCCATATTCGTTTTCTAGGGTTTCATATTCGTCCTCTAGAATCCCATATTTATCTTCTTCTAGGGTTTCATATTCGTCCGCTGAATCTTCCTCTCGAGTCCTATATTCATCCTCTAGGGTCCTATATCTAAATTTAACAATTCCTGAACCCTTTTTATCTTTTCTGTAGCGTGGATCGTCAAAATAAGCAAAAATAGTATTTCTACGTAAAACACCCTTAAAGGGTATTTCAATCGAAATCCGCAAACAAGAAATAAGTTCTTTCTCTTGTTCTTGATGATATTGTAATGAAATGACGAACCTATTTCTTCGCTTTTTCGCCAACAAATCCGAATTTTTTTGAAAAATAGAAGGATAGATAAAATTCCAATGGCCGTTGGACATGATTCGATCCGGCGTTGAATAATCAAGAATTTCCCTATCTTTTTTATCAAAAGTATCCAACAGTCTATGTCTTACTTGATCATTAGCCATTGAGAGGTCAAATGTATATCTTCCATCAACAGAAAAAGAATAAGTATTCATTTGATCTTGATCCTTGTGGAGCGAAAAAGACGCTATACTGGATCTGCACATACTTACTGACAATATCCATAAATGGCTTGTTTTTGGTAATCGACGAAGATTACCATATTGATATTCGGGCGCATGGTAAACATCAGTACTCCAGTGCATTTCGCCATCTGATTCGGAATAAATATGCTTTTGTACCCTTTCTTTAAAATGTAAAGTGGACGTTCCGGCACGAATCTCCGCAATTACTTGTTCGGATTTTACATATTGATCATTTTGCACTAGAATCAAGCTTTTTGAGGGAATATTCACACTATATAGAATATCCTGACTCTGAATAGTTACATGCAAGTCTATATAACATAGAAAAGCAGGCTGTCCATGACGGGTACGTGTGGGGTGAACCAAATTCTCATTGAATTGGATTTTTCCATTCGAAGGGGATCGTACAAGGTCGGCAGTACCCCCTGTGAATACTCCGCCAGTATGAAACGTTCTTAATGTTAGTTGAGTCCCTGGCTCCCCGATTGATTGACCCGCAATAATACCTACGGCTTCTCCCAATTCGACCAGATCACTATGAGTAGGACTCCGACCATAACATAATTGACAGATCCAAGAAGTGCTCCGGCAAGTAAAGGGGGTTCTAATATATATGGGTTGTGCTCGAAATGGTTGTGCTCGAAAGGCAGTTATGAATCGATTAACTAATCCAATTCCAATATCTTGATTTCGAGCGGCAATGCATCGTGAACCGATATATATATCGTCTGCTAATACACGACCTATTAGTGTTTGGACAAAAAGTTTTTCCGTCATCCCATTTTGAGGACTCACAGAAATACCTCGGATAGTACCACAATCTCTTCTACGCACAATAATATGTTGAACTACTTCAACAAGTCTACGTGTAAGATATCCAGCATCTGCTGTTCGTACAGCAGTATCTACAACCCCTTTGCGGGCTCCATAGCAGGAAATTATATATTCTGTCAAAGAAAGCCCCTCGCGTAAATTGCTTTGAATAGGTAAATCAATCATTTGTCCTTGAGGATCCGCCATTAAGCCTCTCATACCTACTAATTGGTGTACCTGAGATGCATTTCCTCTGGCTCCTGAAAAAGACATTAGATAGACAGGATTAGAAGGATCCGTTATCCGAAAATTCGAATTCATTTCTTGTTTCAAATATTCACTTGTAGCATACCATATCTCAACGGATTGGCGTAATTTTTCTACCGCGTGTACAGCCCCATAATAATAGTGTTTCTCCAAAAGAAAACTCTGTTGTTCCGCGTCTTGGACTAACCATCCCTTAGAGGGTATTGTTAAAAGATCCTCGATTCCTAAAGAAATCGATGTAGTAGTGGCTTGATGGAAACCCAGAGTCTTTAGTTGATCCAGTATATGGGATGTATATCCCATTCCGAAATGATCTATTAATCTGCTAATAAGTCGTTTCATACCAGTTCCGTCTATCTCTTTATTATGAAAGACCAGATTGGCCCGTTCCGCCATACATAAGTACCCCCTTTTTGGCTGAGTAGGATTCGACAATTACTGAGTAGGATTCGACAATGGGCCTGAGTCAGTGATTCGAAAATGAAATAAACTTCCTTTCCTCAATCTGGATTCGCGCGGCAAAAATGATGGTACTAGGGAAATCGGAATGCCCCTCGAAAGGGGCATCGCCGAATCTAACTTCCTTGTTTAGATCGTGTATGAATAGGCCTGACTAAATCCTTGTATGGCTTCCTCTATTTCTCTATAAAAAGAAATATGACCAAGAGTGGTTCGAATGTATATAGAACGGATTTCTTTTTTTCTATTTCCCACTATTAGATAGTGGGCATAAATCTCATGATAAGTCCCCAAAGATTCATATTGAACTTCAATCGGAACTTCTCTTGACCCAATGACGCGTTGATCTAGTTTCCATTGTAGCCACAAGGGACTGTCTAAACTGATTAGTTTCTGTCTATAAGCTCCCAGTGCATCATAAGAACTAGAAAAAAGGGGTTCTTTATCTTTCGTATACTTATAATTATTATTATTGTAATTTACTTTTTCAGTTGGATAGTTTCCGCAACTATTATGTCTATTTGCACAAATACCTCGACGGTTTCCAATCGTTAATACATAAAGTCCGATAAGCATGTCTTGGGTTGGTACGCAAATAGGATCCCCAATAGCGGGAGATAAGAGATTCATATGAGAAAACATGAGTAAACGAGCTTCTGCCTGAGCTTCCAAGGATAAAGGTAGATGAACAGCCATTTGATCCCCATCAAAGTCCGCATTAAAACCCTTACACACTAATGGGTGTAAAGAAATAGTACGCCCCTCTACTAAAGTGGGTTGGAAGGCCTGTATGCCTAATCTATGCAGGGTAGGTGCTCTATTTAACAGTACAGGATGTCCCCGCATAACTTCTTGAAGTATTTCCCATACAATGGGTTCCTTTTCCCAAATTTTCCTTTTAGCAATCCTGACATTAGAAGTAGCGCGTTTCGTGATTAAATCGCGAATTACAAATAGCTGAAAAAGCTTTATTGCTATCTCTAGAGGTAATCCACATTGATGTAATGAAAGCGAAGGACCCACAACAATGACAGAACGCCCCGAGTAATCAACCCGTTTCCCCAGCAGAGTCTCGCGAAACCTTCCCTCTTTACCTTCAATTACGTCTGAGAGTGATTTGTATACTTTATTGTGACCATCCCTTATTGGTTGCCCGCGGGACCCACTATCAAGAAGTGTATCCACGGCTTCTTGTACCAATTTTTCCTGGCACATTACTAAATCTGCTGGCGCTAATTCACTTCTTTTTAATAGATAGGCAAGGTTGTTGTTCCGACGGATAACTCTCTTATAAAGTTCATTAATGTCCGAAGTCACTACTTTATCCCCAGACCTATAAACAATGGGTCTCAATTCGGGAGGAAGAACCGGTAATAAGCACAAAACCATCCATTCTGGTTCTACATTTGTTTGAATAAAATGTTTCGCCAATTGCATGCGTCTAATCAAAAAAACTTTTCTTATTCGTCTTTTTCTATCTTCCCATTCATCTCCACTATACCCCTCGTCTTCTAATTCCTTCCATTCGACCAAAGAATTCTCTATAATAATTCGCAAATCCAAATCTGCTAATTGTTCTCTAATAGCACCTGCTCCGGTCGCAATTTCCCGATTTCGAAATGTTGCAAAGCCTGGGGTAGAAAAAAAGGGAGAAATGCTGTGGTTACAGGATAAAATTTCCTCTTCGAATAAACCTCGTAATCGTAAGAAAGTAGGTTTTTTAGTGCTGGGCCTAGCAAAAGAGAAATCGCCATATACTAGGCCCTCCAACTTCTTAAGAGGTTTATCTAAAAGATTCGCGATATAACTAGGAAGACCTTTCAAATACCACACATGAGTCACGGAACATGCGAGTTTGATGTATCCCATTTGATATCTTCGTATCCGAGAATCCACAAATTCTACCCCGCATTTTTGGCAAAATCTTTCGTCTTCGTTTTCCGCTCTGCTCGCTCGAGAATTTCCACAAGCGCAAATTCCACTTTTTATGGGTCCAAAGATTCTTTCGCAAAACAATCCATCTTTTTCTGGCTTATCGGTTTTATAATGAAAAGTAGAGGGCCTTGTGACTTCGCCAACGACTTCTCCATTAGGTAGGTTTTTGTTAGCCCAAGCCCTTATTTGTTGAGGGGAAACGAGTCCAATTTGAAGTTGTTGATGTTTATATTGGTCAATCATAAAATAGAAATAAGAAAAGAATTTATATTTATTCCGATCAAACTTCCTCCCTATTAACCTGGAAGTTCTTCTCAGATACAAGGAAATGATTCAGTTCTAGAGCCAAAGATCGTAGTTCTCGAACGAGGACTCGAAAAGATTCTGGAGGATCCTCGTGATTAGGTATTCTTTTTCCCCAGATCGTAGCATTAAGTATTTCTTGGCGAGCTATAAGATGGTCAGATTTATAAGTAAGTATCTCTTGTAAAATATGAGCAACACCAAATCCTTCTAAAGCCCAAACTTCCATTTCTCCTACTCGTTGTCCCCCTTGCTTGGCTCGTCCTCTAACGGGTTGTTGTGTAACAAGTGAGTAGGGCCCAGTAGAACGCCCATGAATTTTCTCATCAACTTGATGAATTAATTTTAAGATATACGACTTCCCTATTAGAACAGGTTGTTCGAAGGGATCTCCTGTTCTTCCATCAAATATTCTGCTTTTTCCCGGGTACTCGGGTTCAAATACCCATGGATTTTTTGTTTGTTTACTGGCTTCATATAATTCTGAAAATACAAGTTTTCTTGAAGCCTCTTGCTCATATCTCTCATCAAAAGGTGCTATTCTATAATGTTTCTTTAGCAGATCCCCCGCTAATCCGAGCGAGCTTTCAAATATTTGTCCCACATTCATTCGGGAGGGTACTCCTAAGGGATTGAAGACCATATCAACAGGTGTTCCATCTTGCAAATAGGGCATATCTTGCCTAGGCAAAATTTTGGAAATGATCCCCTTATTCCCATGTCTTCCGGCTACTTTATCCCCAACTTTGATTTCACGTTTTTGTAAAATATATACACGAACCATTATGTCGAGGGGGTCCCTCTGGATCCATTTCACATCGATAACGCGCCCTCTTCCACCTATAGGTAATTTGAGAGAAGTTTCTTTTGAAGTAGATACCTCAAGGCCAAATATCGCCCGTAATAATCCAGCTTCCGCAATATACGACGATTCGCTCGCTATCTGAGGTGTTAATTTACCTACTAAAATATCGCCAGTTTCTACCCAAGATCCCAACCTAACAACTCCATTTCTGTCCAAATTGCGGAGTAAATGTTCTTCTAGATGTGGTATTTCTTTAGTGATTTTTTCAGCGGAGCCTTGGCTTGTCGTATCCGTCTGAATTTCATATTTCCGGATGTGAAAAGAGGTGTAAATATCCTCATATACCAAACGTTCGCTTATTAGTACTGCGTCTTCAAAATTGTAACCTTCCCATGGCATATAAGCTACTAATACGTTTTTTCCTAAAGCAAGTTCCCCCCCAACTGTAGCAGCTCCCTCTGCTAAAATTTGTCCTTTTTTAATGGATTTACCCCGCGGAACCCGAGGTTTTTGGTGCATACAAGTATTTTTGTTAGAGCGCCGGTGGTTAACTAAAGGAATACTTATAGTCTTCCCACTACTTGATAAAAGGATCTTATGACTATCAGTAGAAATGATCTTTCCCTCGCGTTCGGCTATAACGGAAACCCTCGAATCTAGAGCTGTTTGGCGTTCCAATCCAGTTCCAACAATGCACTTCTCGGACTTAGAAAGCGGAACTGCTTGGCGCTGCATATTAGAACTCATTAAAGCCCGATTCGCATCATTGTGCTCAATAAAAGGAATGAGAGAACCTCCAATAGAAAAATATTGGAAAGGAAAAATACTTCTAACATGAACCTGTTCCCATGCAATAGTCAGGAATTCTTGACGGTATCTAGCTGGAACAACCTGCTCTTCCTGAATACCCTGATTCAAGGACAAAGAATTTCCCGCTGCTATCATATAATATTCATCTCTATTTGGTGATAGATAAACCACCTGTCTCTCTTTTTTTTCTTTTGCTTTCTCAGCAGATATTTCATAAAAAGGACTCTCTATGGATCCCCACAAGTGATCAATTCTCGCATGAATAGCTAAGGATCCTGTAAGTCCAACATTGATTCCTTCGGACGTGTCAATTGGACAAATACGCCCATAGTGACTCGGATGAATATCTCGGCTCCGAAAACTTGCAGTTCTCCCCGTCAACCCTCCAGGACCCAAACAACTCACTTTTCGCCCATGAACAGTTTGTGTCAATGGATTTGTTTGATCAAAAACTTGAGATAAGGGATATGTGCCAAAAAAGGTCTCATAAGTAGTTATTAATAAAATCGAAGTTGAAGTTGGAGTTACCAAAGTTTGGGGAGTCGGTTTCGATTGACGTATGAATACTCTACGGATAGTTTTTTGAACCGCATGTTGTAAACGGCCAAGAGCCAGTCCGAATTGATCTTGTAACAGATCCGCAACCGAACGAATACGTTTATTTTTCAAGTGATTCATATCGTCATCGTCAAGTATACCCGTTCCAAATTTCATTCCAATCAAATGATCCGTAGCGGCCAATACATCTCGTGGTAACAAGAATGTATTGTTCTGAGGTATATCAAGATTTAGTCTCCGATTCATATTTCGTCGACCAATCCTTCCTAATTCACATTTTTGTTGAAAAAATTTCTTTTGTAATTCCTCACATAAGGACTCCGAAAATACCAGGTCCCCACCTACACACGCAAATTGTTGATAAAACTCCAAAATCGCTTTTTCTTTTGACTCAATCCTCTTCTTCTCCTTAGCATTCGGGAAAGACAAGAAAATTTCAGGGTAGGAAACATTATCTAGAATTTCTTTTAGATTCGAACCCATAGCTGATGATAGAATTAGAATAGATATCTTTTGTTTTCTACTCACCCGGGCCCATATCCTTTCTTTTTTATCAATTGCTAATTCCGATCTTCCTCCCCAATCTGATATTATAGTCCCGGTGTAGATAGAAATTCCCTTATGGTCTAATTCCGAGCGGTAGTAAATACCAGGACTTAGCAATATTTGATTGATCACAATCCGGTATATTCCATTTATTATAAAGGTTCCTAAGGAATTCATTATAGGAATGTTTCCAATAGAAATGGTTTGTTTTTGCACATCGAAACCAAAAATGAATCTCGCCGATACATATAATTCGGAAGAATAGGTGAGTGATTCATACACAGCATCCCTTTCTTTTATCGAGGGTTCTAGCAATTGATATCCTTTCGCAAATAATTGAAATGCAATTTCGTGATCTGGATCTTTAATTGTTGGAAACTTCTCAAGTTCTTCTGCCAAGCCTTGATTAATGAACCTACAAAATCCCTCGAATTGGATCTGACTAAATCCGGGTATTGTGGACATTCCCTGATTTCCATTCCGGAGCATCTTAATCTTAAGTTTCCTGTTTATCGAAGAAAAATTCCATTATCAGCTCACTCTTCATCAATCCCTACAGATCGATCTAGCAATCATGGAATCTATATTCTGTTTACTGAATCACATGAAATTCTAGGGAACTCCACATACGTATTTCATATATGTATTTCATACATATGAATAGAGACAATTTCGACGAAAGTTCGAGTTTGCCGAGGGTACAAATGGAATGAAAATGAATTGATAAAACATTCCTAGAAAAAAAATTCTGCCACTTAGACTTTAGGATATTCGAATCAGATTGGCTGGCAAAGATTTCTCATTTTATCTCTTTTCTATGAAAGGGATAAAGCCTTAATATAATAATTTATAAGCACTAGAAAGTTTTACTTTAGTTCGATTTAGAATAGCGCACTTAGTTTAATTTCAAAAATAATTTGAGGGTTCTTTTTTGTTTCGTAGTAGATGCCAATCTAGTTTTCCACCTTTCCACATATCCCTGTTTTTATCGTAATTTTACTTGGGTAGGCCAAGATGGTCAGGTTATATTTTTTATCAGAATATCAGAGCAAATTTCTTTTTTTTTAATCAAGATATTTAATGCTTTGAAAAATTAAAGCACAATTCCCCATAGAGATATGTACATAAGGGGGATCCTTGGATAATAATGCTGTTCGAACCTGGAGTTTACCTATACACGGATTAGGCATAAAGCCATAATATTTTATTATGCCATTAAAAGGAAGGGGGGCGGAGAATACCAATTTAAGAGTCGTTTACTAGTGCAATTCAAAAAAAGGGAATTCTAGTTAATGGTTCCAATTTGTTCTGAATTTTGCAGCTTGTGACTAGAAATCCACTTTTTCTCCTTTTTCTTTTTCATCTCAATAGAAAAACAGGAAGTTTTCTAGTGTTAGCAATGTATGTTTTAAGATAGAATAGAATCCATCGAGGAGAATAATCGAAACCGGATCCAAAAAAAGCAGCAATAGATTTTTTAAAAAAGATTGGAAAAAAATTAAGTAGAATTAGATTGAAGATAAAAGAAAGGGGGTTTTCGTAAGAAAACGTGGATGAATACTTGCTCTTTTCTCGATTTTCGATCGGATTTTTTGGCGGCATGGCCAAGCGGTAAGGCAGGGGACTGCAAATCCTTTATCCCCAGTTCAAATCTGGGTGCCGCCTGATCAATAAAAAACTTAGGCTTTTATAGTACTGATCGAACTCGAGAAAGTTGTTCTATCCTCAACCTAGGGTTTATTTTTGCAGTAGTGACCCAAACCGCTACCAATAGGGATGAGGTAGCGTTTTCTTTATATTAAATTCAGTTGAATTGGTTTTTAATTGATTTGATTCGCGAATTTAAAACTACGAGGCCAAGATAAATCTTGGTATCCAAACCAAAGAAAGGGCCCCAAGGGGCATTCTTTTTTCAATCTAAAATTGAAGAAGGGACTCCACGAAGGAATATCAAGACTTCCTAAATTATCATATATTTTTTTATCGTACATTTTATGTTACCCACATGCCCTAAAGTAAGGGCTACTAATTCTATCGAGAATCAGATTAAATAGGCCGATCAAAACTCAATTTCGGAGTTGTGGATAAAGTCTCTTCATTCTTTCATAGAATGATAGAAAGCGGGGGGGGGCTGTAGGGTTTAGGTCAAAAATAAACATAGGTTAGGTAAGGTAGGTTTCCAATAAATATTTATCTATCCTAATTTTATGGTATATTCGGGCGTCCTTTGCTAAAAAAAAGAGTAACAAAAGGAATAAAAAATCTTCCTATTCCCACTTCTTCTATTCAGAACACCATTCCCGCACTCTTTTTTACGGAAAAGAAAAGAAAGGGCTATGTATCATATTTATACTTAACGTTCTCTAATTCTACTAAAATTCCTATAAGAATTTGTTAGGAGTAAATTTTTTGAACTGATCATCCATAGCCTTAGGGCGGAATCTCTTTTTGACTCTGTACCCTTGATTCCACTATGATTATTGATCAATATTAGAATAATTCCTTAATAGAATTAGGAGACATAATTTAGATGGATATAGTAAGTCTCGCTTGGGCTGCTTTAATGGTAGTCTTTACATTTTCTCTTTCACTAGTAGTATGGGGGAGGAGTGGACTTTAGGGATACTCCTAATTGATTGAGTAATCGAATTGTTGTATCAACTCTTTTCTTTAATTGATCGTTTTGTATTAATCATTTTGCCAAACGTTATTCTTTACTCTTTTTCTTTAGTTTTCTTTCACTCCTGTAAGAAACTCTTGTATTGTAAGAAAGGGTCATTATATTCTACTATAATAGAAATAGAAAGAGCCATTACAGCAATTCATAATTTCTACTAGAAATGATGAAGGGTTAAAAAAGTTCTATACATAAGAAAATTAAACTTTCTTCCACGGAGCTATTCACAACATATCACACATTTTCCATTTGTTTTATACTCTTTCCTTATCCTTATTCTTAGAATAAAATTTCTGCTCTTTTGAAGCATCTCGCAGCATATTTAAACACGAAAGATTCGCTGGTTTTTTCCTTTTACTTTTTACTATAAATCTATTCTCATATTATTTTTATCTCCCTCCATGGATTCTTTGGTCAAGAATTGTCTTCGATTTTTTTTATTTTGACTTGATTGAAATTAAGTGGATGCAGTGAAAAAAAAATGGAATTCGACTACTATTTCAATCTAGTAATCTATTCTATGTAGATTCAAGATAATATAATAGAAAGACTCTAAAGTGTCGTAGAAAAAACTATATGTAGTTCTTTCTACCACACTTTAAGATTCCAACGAGATCCTTTCATTTAAGACTTGGATTTTTTTTTAATCCCTTTTTCATTTCTTCAATGATTAATTGGAATTCCAATTAATCATTTTGGCTGACTGTTTTTACATAAATAATAAGTAAAAAGGCAGTAGGAACTAGAATGAACAGTGCAGTAGCAATAAATGCGAGAATATTGACTTCCATAACCTCTTTATTTTTTTTTCACAATAACTCGGGATGTAATCCCATGGAGAGGAAAAAGGGGTATCCTGTAAATTCAAGGGAGGACTTGCATTCTGATAATACTGAATCAATTCAATATTATGAATATCAGCTCTATCAAATCAATTGATAGTTGAGAGTGGAATAGTATAACATAGGAAGATCCTCTATTCATACTAAGACCAAAATGGGTTTTTTGATTGGATTAGGAATTCCCTCTTTTTTTAATCCTTTTCTACTTTTTTTCTATATATATATAACCCACGATCGTTACTTAATCTTATCCAATTTCCCTTCCTTTTTCTTTTAGTTATAAATACAATTATGTATGTATGTATGTATTATACGACCAACTTTCTATGGAGTCACATAGACATCCAAATAAGCAGTAGAAGTAGAAGTGAGATGGAGAAACGAGGGCGTAAATAAAAAAAGGAATACGATTTATGTATGGATTCCGGTAAAATACAGGTACTCTCTTCCATAAGAGTTGAATAGGAAGGTAAGATAAGGATGGTATCATCATAAAGTATAGAGTAATATCCTAAATTATACTAACCCACATATCATATGTGTGTCTTTCTTTATCGATGGGGAGTAAAGTGAAGTAAGGGTGCCTCATGGATACATGGAAAAAGGAAAGATGAATTTCTCTATTCATTGACCCCTAGTTCGGGACTGACGGGGCTCGAACCCGCAGCTTCCGCCTTGACAGGGCGGTGCTCTGACCAATTGAACTACAATCCCCGCGGGGTGTATGGCATACCTATTCTTAAATAGAACCATAAGAAGATTTTATTCGTCTGTTGTACTCTAAGAAATAGAGGAATCATATACTACATACCCACATATTATATGTGGGTATAGTGAGAGTGACATAACTAGTATGTCGTGATTTTTTATCACTAAAAATTGATGATAATCCATCTTTCAATAAGAAAAATTCTTTTGTTTGTAAGATAAGGAATGAGAGAGATAGGGATTAGAAAGAAATTTCCCCCCTTTTTCTTTATCTTTTATTTCTATGATCAGACATTTTATGGAAGAAAAACAAATGGATTTAGTTCATATTCACGAAGCCCTAGATTTTTGGGCCGAGCTGGATTTGAACCAGCGTAGACATATTGTCAACGAATTTACAGTCCGTCCCCATTAACCACTCGGGCATCGACCCAGGAAGAATTTATTCTAGGGTTTTTGATAATCTATTCGATGATTAACCTCCTTTCATAATACTCCCTACCCCCAGGGGAAGTCGAATCCCCGCTGCCTCCTTGAAAGAGAGATGTCCTGAACCACTAGACGATAGGGGCATCACTAGACGATAGAGCCATATACAACCGCTCGTGATTATACTATAATTATAGTATGAGCAGTTTTTTGGAATTGTCAATATACTCGAAGGGTATAACTAGATCCAAAGCAAAGAGTTTTTCCTACTTTTTGGTTATGCTTTCATAGGATTTTTTTTAGTTGATGGTTTGATTAATTCATGGATCATCCCCCACTTTTTAGGGAAATTCTTTTAAAGGGCATAGAATAAGAATAGATTACTAAAAGGGATTCTGGATTAGTTCAGTACAGGTAGTTATTTGATTGATCTAAGAGGAAAAAGATTCCCATTTTATTTCTTTTTGCAATTTACACTCCGTGCTTCATTTAGTGTTCAAACCAAAAATGCATGTATCCCTCACTAAGTCAGAAAATTTAATAACAAAGAAAAAAAGTAAATGAATTTAGTAGAAAAGTATTCTATCAGATTCGAACCGATGACTTACGTCTTACCACGGCAGTACTCTACCACTAACTTAAAAAGCCCTTTATCGGATTTGAACCGATGACTTATGCCTTACCATGGCATTACTCTACCACTGAGTTAAAAGGGCTTTTTTTAATTCAAAAATGAGCCACTTTGATTTCCCACTATGGGTCTACTGCATTATGTACATAATATATGTATATATAGAGAGATTTAAATGGAGATTATATATGTATATATACATATATATATTAAGTTTATTCATGGCGAGGTTCAAAATCTTGAGAAAATCAAGAAAAATAAGAAAATATTTAATATTCTCTCGTATCACTTGCACAAACCAAAGTAGAGGTCTTTTTTTTTTTTTTTTTATTATATAAAAATAAAAAAAATAAGTGAAGAGAGAGTTGACACAATAAAAAATTTTATTAGTATCCGATATACTTGAACTTGAAGAGGGTAAGTATGTAAATACGATCTCGGACGACTCACCAAACCAAAGTCCAGAAGTTCTTTTTTTTAGAAGAGGAGAACCATTATGTATCAATTGTTGAAGCGATTTTCAACAGGCACCCCTTCCCCTTGGAAAGCGGGCGCTTTAAGATTCTCCAAGGATGCTGGTGGGTGTATTTTCCATAAACTATGTTGGAGTTTTATCAACAATTTTCTTGTAAAAAGTAGGCAGTAGAATTTATACTGCAGAGTATAAAAAAAAGTATAAAAAATCTTCTACAGCCTGCCCAACAAAAAAATAAAAAAAAATAAAAAACCATACCCTAATAGCTAACTCCTCTTGGTTCAGGGTTTTCCGTTTCCGAAGACTAGGAAAAAGGGGTATTTTGGAACCCTAAGGATTCGATGGTATATGGATATGGAAAATATAAGATTCCCGATCCTAGCGGGGAAAAGGAAGGGAACAGATACCCAATATGATTCTTGGGAGGAACATTTGGTAATGGTCTTGATCCTCTATGCTCTTTTTTATGTGTTCTTAGTTCTATTGATGTTCTTTGATTCTTTTAAATAAGAATCTAATAAGCTAGAATTGAGTGAGTGGAAAAAGGAGAGAGAGGAAATTGGTAAATGGAGAGAATCGACTAACCAGAGACTTTTAGGATCTTCTTTACATCAGTTAAATCCTGACCAAAATTTCTCTGGTAAGGATTTACCTAATTACGTCAGGTAAATCTGTCGGTCCTGTCCTTTTTTCTCTTTAAGTTGCGACTCTTTGTTTCTTGCTTCTATCAAGCCATAGGTAAAGTCTGTGATGAATTTTTTTTCAATTAATCTCACTTTTTCGCTACGGCTCGGACTTAATGATAAGTGGGGAAAGAAAACATCTTTCCCAATTTCTTTGTTCAATTCTGAACAAAAAAGGAAAAGAAAGGGATTTATGGGGACAGTCTTGCCCCCTATATCTTCTCGTTTATATTGTAGGAATAATAAAACTATTCCTTACAGCAATCTGGCACACTTACGCCCTCGCAAAGTAACTAATGATCATTGTAGTCGTAACCGTAGAATAGGATCCTAATCGAAATGCATACATTAGGTTCAGACGCTATCTAAATCCTAAAGGCTCGCGATTGAAGTAGAAGTGCCATGCCAGCCGCTCACTGTCATGAACCTTCTCCTTTTGATTCAATAAAGGGGAATTAGCCCCCCTTCTCGAATGGCAATCCTTGACAAAGGGTAACGTTGGTATCATAATCTACATGTAGCGGGTATAGTTTAGTGGTAAAAGTGTGATTCGTTCTATTAATAACTGAATTAGAAATGATATACTTAAGGCGTTCTTAAGTTTTTTCTATTCCGATGAAAACTTTAGTTCTTAATAAAGGATTTAATCCTTTTCCTCTCAATAGCATATTGAGGAATAATATACATTCTCGCGATTTGTATCCAAAGACTTATTGAAATTGTAGCTAAAATACAAATTTGATTAGGAGTACAGAGTCGCGAAGCATAATTTTGCATTGGATTAAGTTTTCCAATTTTTAAAATATGAGTAAAGGATCTATGGATGAAGATACAAAAAAGTTTATTTCCAATCGTAACTAAATCTTCTTTTGTTAAAAAAGGAAATGGAAGCCAAATAGCTAAAAAATGGTAGTTTTGGTTTACTAGAACCATCAGCATATTGTTTCAGCTCGGTGGAAACCTAATTCTTTTCCTCAGGATCTCTTGAATGAAATTAGGGAACGAAGTAAGTAGATTAGATGGATTTAGATAGAATTTCTATTTCCTACTCTATAGGGATCATCTAGAAAGCGGAGAGCTTTGGTTCCATTCAAATAGAAAAGCTGACATAGATGTTAAGTGGTGAGAATATCCATAAAGGAGCCGAATGAAATCAAAATTTCATGTTCGGTTTTGAATTAGAGACGTTAAAAATAATCAACCAACGTCGACTATAACCCCTAGCCTTCCAAGCTAACGATGCGGGTTCGATTCCCGCTACCCGCTCCATTCTTTATAAAAGGAGTATTCTATTTGTCTAGCCATCGTAGAGGCCTGTATTCAACCTTTTTCGTCCACCAGTTCCCGGTATACTCCAGAGCGGAGTAGAGCAGTTTGGTAGCTCACGAGGCTCATAACCTTGAGGTCACGGGTTCGATTCCCGTCTCCGCACTTAGCTCTGTATAAAAGGACTATTCTATTTATATAGATATGGTAGAGGGCTGGGTTGGGTGGCATCCAACCCTTTTTTATTGATTAGTTCCCGGCCCTAGAGGGAAAATTGAGCAGTTTCCGAAGTCACTTGCCTCCAAGAACGCTCAAGGCTTCTCCCTACCCTGCGGAAAAGAAATGAAAGAAAGGCACAGTCTACCTCCCTTCCATTTAAAAGCAGTTTGCCCGTTCGTTGTTTGTCCCAGTAAATCCCCAATTTAGGGAGCCCTGTTGGGGAGTTCGATTTCCGCTGCCGGAGCCCTCCTTTTTTTGAGTAGGGTGCAAAGGAAGGGTAAGATAGTAAGGGATATGGTACTAGACTAAACTTTTTATCTATAGTACCTTACTAAATTAAGCTGGCGAGCGGCGGGAATCGAACCCGTATCTTCTCCTTGGCAAGGAGATGTTTTACCATTGAACTACGCTCGCTACGGGATATATTTTATAGCGTATATCCGCTTGGGTCGACCGTCTATGTCTGGGTCGACCGTTTCGTTTCATTTTCTATTATATTAGAATTTTTTTTTATTGGGCTACTAAATACTAAACAAATTTAAGAAATGAGAGAATTCAGAATAGCTACGAGAAAGACTAGTCCAATCCATAATGATGTACCGGAAAATACAACGTTTTTATTATTTGACCAACCATCAGGAGAAGCAAATACAAGGGGTACACTAATTACTAAGACTGAGGAAGTCGCAATTAATGCAAAAACAGCTAATTGGAAAGCAATAGTCATATTTAAAATCCTCCAAGCTACCATCAAATAAAGTTGACTACATATTTGATCCCTCACTTAATCAAAATTGTAAAAAATACAAGAAGTAGGAGGGGTTTAATCATGAATCCATTGATTCTTCTCTTTAATTAAAACTTATTACTTAAACCGCTTTTTTATTTGGATATGGGGTTGAGGGAAGGGGGTTTAGTCTTTATTTCACAAGCGGGTATAGCGGATCCTGTATCCGTGTATACAGTATACAGAGATATGTCGAAAAAGGACTTGCATCTGAGATGTTTCTAGAAGTTAGTAGATCTTTTTATATGGCTATGTTCTATTTGTAGGAATAAAATAGGGATTAGGCTGTGGAGAGATGGCTGAGTGGTTGATAGCTCCGGTCTTGAAAACCGGTATAGTTCTAGGAACTATCGAGGGTTCGAATCCCTCTCTCTCCTTTTGCTTATTGAATATGTTTGTTTCTTTGATTTGTTTTTCTTTGTTCTGTCCTCTCAGCTTTCTTTCATAAAAAGGAATGAATGGCTCGGCTAGATAGAATAACCGAGCCAGAACAGAAAAAAACAGTAGAACAAGTATAAAAAAGAAAATCTTAGTTAAGAGGGTTCATGTAAAGAACAGGTTCCAAATCACGATCGATTCCCTTTTCAAAACCTGCTGCAGCAGCTCGGGCTCTTCCTGCATGCCACAAATGGCCAACAAAAAAGAAGAATCCTAGAACAAAATGGGAAGTCGATAACCAACTTCTAGGAGAGACATAATTAACTGCATTGATCTCGGTAGCTACGCCACCCACAGAATTTAAAGAGCCTAAAGGAGCATGGGTCATATATTCTGCTGAACGTCGTTCTTGCCAAGGTTGTATGTCTTTTTTCAACCTACTCAAGTCCAAACCGTTGGGGCCCCTTAGAGGTTCTAACCATGGAGCACGAAGGTCCCAAAAACGCATAGTTTCCCCTCCAAAGATAACCTCCCCGGTTGGAGAACGCATTAGATATTTACCTAAACCTGTGGGTCCTTGAGCAGATCCCACATTAGCTCCAAGACGCTGGTCTCTAACTAGAAAAGTAAATGCTTGAGCTTGAGAAGCTTCTGGCCCGGTGGGCCCATAAAACTCACTCGGATAAGCCGTATTATTGAACCAGACAAAACAACAAGCGATAAAACCAAAGACAGATAAAGCAGCTAAACTATAAGACAAGTAAGCTTCTCCAGACCATACAAATGCACGGCGAGCCCATGCGAAGGGTTTGGTTAAGATATGCCAAATTCCGCCAAATACACAAATGAAACCCAACCATACATGTCCACCTATTATATCTTCTAAATCATCCACACTAACAATCCACCCTTCTCCCCCAAAAGGGGATTTTAGTAAATAACCAAATATAACACTGGGGCTAAGGGTCAAATTGGTAATTTTTCTTACATCTCCCCCCCCTGGGGCCCAGGTATCATATACACCGCCAAAATAAAGAGCCTTGAGTACTAGAAGAAAAGCACCTAGACCTAACAAAATTAAGTGAATACCCAAAATTGTAGTCATTTTATTTCTATCTTTCCATACATAACCAAAGAATGGAAAAGATTCCTCGAGAGTCTCGGGTCCCAGAAGCGCGTGATAAATGCCACCGAAGCCTAAGACTGCGGAAGAAATTAGGTGAAGTACTCCAGATACAAAGTACGGAAAAGTATCTAGAACTTCTCCCCCTGGTCCTACTCCCCAACCTAGAGTAGCTAAGTGTGGAAGTAAAATCAACCCTTGTTCATACATGGGCTTTTCTGGGACGAAATGGGCCACTTCAAATAGGTTCATTGCTCCGGCCCAGAATACGATTAATCCGGCATGGGCTACGTGAGCTCCAAGTAGTTTACCGGACAAATTGATAAGTCTGGCATTCCCAGCCCACCAAGCAAAGCCGGTGGTTTCTTGGTCACGACCAGCTAAAACGAAAGTTCCATTAAAGAGCGTTTCCACGTGGTAGAACCTCCTCAGGGAATATAAGATTTTCATGAGGCTGATCCTGAGCTGCCATCCACGCACGAATACCCTCATTTAAAAGAATATTTTTGGTGTAGAAAGTCTCAAATTCAGGATCTTCCGCTGCACGGATTTCCTGGGAAACGAAGTCATAGGCACGTAAGTTCAGAGCCAGGCCAACTACGCCAATAGCACTCATCCATAAACCGGTGACGGGTACAAATAGCATAAAGAAATGTAACCAACGTTTATTGGAAAAAGCAACACCAAAGATTTGGGACCAAAAGCGGTTCGCAGTAACCATTGAATAAGTTTCTTCAGCTTGAGTTGGGTTAAAAGCGCGGAAAGTATTTGCACCATCACCGTCCTCGAATAGAGTGTTTTCTACGGTCGCCCCATGAATCGCGCATAGCAGAGCCGCGCCTAATACTCCGGCAACTCCCATCATATGAAATGGGTTCAACGTCCAATTATGAAATCCTTGGAAGAAGAGGATGAATCGAAATATCGCTGCTACGCCAAAACTCGGCGCAAAGAACCAACCAGATTGTCCCAGTGGATAAATAAGGAATACAGAAACAAAAACAGCGATTGGACCAGAGAATGAGATTGCATTATAAGGCCGCAATTGAACAGATCGAGCAAGTTCAAATTGGCGTAACATGAAACCTATTAGTGCAAAAGCCCCGTGGAGAGCAACAAAAGTCCATAGACCGCCTAATTGACACCAACGAGTAAAATCTCCTTGTGCTTCCGGGCCCCATAGTAGCAACAAAGAGTGTGCTAAACTATTGGCAGGGGTAGAAACTGCTGCGGTTAAGAAATTACAACCTTCCAAATAGGAACTAGCCAATCCATGGGTATACCAAGAAGTTACAAAAGTTGTCCCTGTAAACCAACCCCCTAAAGCAAAATAAGCACAAGGAAAGAGCAATAGGCCAGACCATCCGACAAAAACGAAACGGTCCCTTCGTAACCAGTCGTCCATACTATCAAATAGATCATTTTCTTCTTTAGGAATTCTACCAAGGGCTATAGTCATAGTGATCCTCCTATTCAATTACTTCAACCATTTCCGAGCACCTCATATCACTTCCAAGGCATATGATAGTTTGATTATCTGTGAACGATTTCTTTCTCGTTCAATGCCCTTTTTCAATGGTCTCGAAGATAGAAATTTTTTCATTTTTATCTATGGAGTCACAACCGAGGTCGTGGTAAATCCATCAATTTGATTCGATTTGTTTTTCTTATACTCCTTATACTATAGAAATAAACATTTGAATTATACTATAGAAATAAATATTAGAATTCAGCATTATTCCATGACTCCTATTTAAAAGCCGATCTTTTAAGGGAAAAATGAAAATAAAAGTAACCCCTCTTTTCCCATTCGCTCTCTATTGCATGGGTGGAAGAACAAAAATAGAGGATTCTGAAAAAAAGGACTTTCGAAATCAATTTTTATGTGTAGCGGAAAGGGGTTGCGATTTCTTCTTATTCCTATAGAACATCTACTAACAAGAATATAAATAGTAAATAGCGCAAAATTCTTGTCTTGCGCGGTCTAAGTCTAAGGAAATACAAAAAATCCGCTTATACAATTTCATCTACATTGAATTTAAATATCAGAATAGCGGATAGAGGCATCATTCAAGGAGTCAGGTCTACTTACTTTATCCTTCTTTCCAATTTTATGGTGGATTTGATAAGAACCCTTTTTGCTTTCTTGATAAATAATTAACAAAAAAAGCGTTTTTCCTTTTTTATATAACATAACCTGCTTGTTTTATTATAACAAGTCCTATATGGAAATGCCCGCTAAAGAGAAAATCTATCTGATTGTCTCTCGGCCAATATCGATTTTTAGAAAGAAAAAGCAAGAATTTTCTTCGTTTTTTTATTAACATTAAGAAAAAGGAATATAATTCAAATGGAATTGGCAATATAATTTTTATAGACTTTTGAAAGAAAAAAGAAGGGTTTTTTGCAATCGTTATTTCTTGCCTCTGTCATATCACGGAAACCTTTCGATTTGGAACGGGGAGAGATGGCTGAGTGGACTAAAGCGGCGGATTGCTAATCCGTTGTACAATTTTTTTGTACCGAGGGTTCGAATCCCTCTCTTTCCGCTCCCTCGGATCATTTGGGACTTTCGAATTGGAAGGAATTCTGACCCCCGGATTTTCTCATAGATAAATGTACGAAACAAATCCAATTTGTAAGAAAAAATTCTAAAAAAATTTGAATTTTTACTCCTCACGTCCAGGATTACGTCCTGGGTCATTGGATAAGAATCCAAAGATAAAGAGGGAAACAAAGAATATCACTACTGTATAAACAAAAAGTTTGAGAGTAAGCATTACATAATCTCCAAGATTTTTTTTTAAGGAATAGATTACCAGTTTTTCCTTACCACACAGATCTACTAGGATGGGTTTTGTTTATTTTGATATCTAAGCAAAAAAGAATTCTTGCAATTTTTTTCAAGAATTCTTTTATAATAAGCACTCTTATCAATAACAAAAATTGGGTTAGGTATTGTGTAGGTACCTAAAGGTACCTGCTCAACGTAGGTGCAGGGGGGTAGAAGTAGAAAGGCTGATCCAAATTTATTGCTGCAGCTATCCATTCAATGTAGAAGAATTTTCATTTTAGAATTGAAGGTTCATAATATAAGAATATAAACCTTCTCGGTTTTTACCTACTTTTCTAATTTTTTAGAATGAATACATCATTCAATTTTGCAGACAGAGTAGTAAAGATTTCATCGAAAACTTACAGCAGCTTGCCAAACAAAAGCTAATAGAAAAAAGAATAGAGGTATGACAGGCATAACATCTACGATTGGGTTGAAAATAGCATAAGCTTCGGGCAATTTGGCAAAGAAAAAACTAGTTGGATAAAGAACAGAATTAAAACAGATACAGGTTAAACTAAGTATATTAGGCATAACAAGCATTTCGTTCTTCTAGAGTAAATAATTAGATTTTGATTGAGTTATTTTTCTAAGGGAAAAAGGAAAAGGCAGATTCAAAATCCTTTTTTCTTCGGACTTTCCCAAACACAAAATACCTCCTTGTATTCGCACTCTCAAATGAGAATGGAAGAAATTCGACTTTCATATAATATCTTAATAGAATTCCATGTAATGATCAATGCATTTTTTTGATTCTATATTATCCGCATGTCTAGAATACTAGCAAGAGAATATCTCCCATTTTTCTGTAATTAAAGTGGGATTGACGAATAACAAATAAACATAATAGTGTTTATTAGTGTCGCATAAAACCCGAAATGGGGCGTGGCCAAGTGGTAAGGCAGCGGGTTTTGATCCCGTTACTCGGAGGTTCGAACCCTTCCGTCCCAGATTATTTCTGATGAAACAAAAGATGAAATCATATTGTACTCCGTACGAGACAAAAGTTTAGTAATATGAACTCTTAGTTTAGATGCATTTCTAAGCATTCATTTTCTTTCTCAGAAAACAAAATCAAGTGTTAAGTCCAGTCAAATTGAATATCCTTATTTTCATGAAAAAATTGGGTCTATCAGTCACAACTCTTAATTTGTTTTGAAATTTGAACTTATTAGATAAACTTTATGCTCCATATCCATGATATGGGAGTTCTTACATGATACATTTGACATCCAATGTGAAAGATAAAGAAGGACCCCTATTTCTTTTCCTAAAACTAAAGAACTTAAAGTAAATAAATTATCTAATTTGCAAATTTCTAAATTCTAAATAAGAGATAAATTCATAACCTTTATGATAGAGATATATTTTTATTCTATTATATTAGATATATTTTTATTCTATTATATTATTAGTGAAAAAGGGTCTTTTTTACTTCTTTTTTATCTTTTTTTTATATTCGAGTCGAATAAGTACGAGAATTCTATAACTACCAAAAACTTTCAATCTTTTAATTGGAATAGTTTATTTAGTTAATTGTTTTTGTTACGGAAAAATATATTGCTAATATAATTCTAATATAGTAATTTAATAAATTAAACTTTTTTGGAAGTTGATAGTTTATTTATTGGGGAAGAGTCGATCCTTCTCTTCTCACTTCAAGATTGATCATCTCGAGTCCTCCGTTGAGGATCGAAATTTACTAATAAATAAGTCTTAAGCAAACTTGTTTATTCTTCTTTTTTCGAACTATGTTTCATTCATATGATAGAATATGGGTTTAAATAAATAGGATCTTTGCGGGGGCTTCCCCGATAAATACCTTATTTCTTTTATCCATATTTCACCATAGATAGCAAGTTTGAATTAGTATACAAAAAACTAAACCAATGACTATTCATGATTCCATCCATATTGGATCAATTCCCTATACTACTTTGCAATGAAAAGAGGAATGTTTGTTATGGTAAAACTTCGTTTAAAACGATGTGGTAGAAAGCAACGTGCGACTTGAAGGACATGATCGATTGTGGATTTTGCTATCCATCATTTTCCATAGTAATGAAAATGCTCTTGGCTCGACATAGTCTGTTCTATTCGTCCTGAACCAAATTTGTGCTGGGTTGTTTCTAAGTAATATAGTACACGATGGAGCTCGAGAGGACATAATTTTTTTTTCAAGGGAAAGAATCTAGGGTTAGTGAAAACTAATAAATTAGGCCAACTTTGTCAGTCTATCCTTAATATAGAAATCTAATTCAATGAAAAGTCTATCAGAATTAATCGCTCATATTTGATTTCTATAGAAGAGGGAAATGCTTTCTCGAAGGAAATAAGAAAAAAAGGGTATGTTGCTACTCTTTTGATATGTTGCTACTCTTTTGAACGAAAAAAGAATAGGAATTCCCGAAGTAATGTCTAAACCTAAGGATTTCACAAATCAAAGATAAAGGATTCCAGAACAAGTAAACACCATTTTCAATTGTCTCAACAACAGAATTGGATCAGAATAAGGAATAAAAAAAAGTCAATTCGTTCGAAATGAGACAAAGAAAAGAGTTTAGAGACGACTCAAAAAATTTTGAAGGATTTTGCCTTTGAAGTCTGTCAGGCAAAATTAGCCAACTTGAGTCATGAGTATAAATGAAATTTGTTTTTTCTGTAAGGAAATTAATGCAAGTCATAGTCTAATTTCTATTATTATACACAGAAATTCGAATCATTTTCTCGAGCCGTATGAGGAGAAAACCTCCTATACGTTTCTAGGGGGGGGCGTTGTTTATTTACATCTATCCCAATAAGCTGTCTATCGAATCGTTGCAATTGATGTTCGATCTCGAAGAGAAGGAAGAGATCTTCGAAAAGTAGGTTTTTATGATCCGATAAAGAATCAAACTTGTTTAAATGTTCCAGCTATTCTCTATTTCCTTGAAAAAGGTGCTCAACCTACAAGAACTGTTTATGATATTTTAAGAAAGGCGGATTTTTTTAAAGAAAAAGAAAGAACTTTGAGTTAATTGAATAACTAAATGAATAAAATAAGGTAGTAGAAAATCGCTAGTATCCCTCGTTGTCTAATTATTTAGACACTATTCTATTTACCTCTTTTACCTCTTTCTTAGTCCTTTTTGGATTTATGTCGTGCCAATCCAACATAAGCCTTTATTTTATTTACTTTTTCTATCTAATTGTTTTCTTACCATTGTATTTCCATTGACAAAGGTCTATTGAACAAATAGAATTTGTAGATAGATAGGTCTCTTTATCCTCACTCCATATTATATTTTTCTGTCTACACTTCGCTCAAATGATAAGGGTGTTCTGTTCCTCTTGCATCTATTTTCATAGAATATTTTTATTTCTTTAAAATAAAAAATGCTAAAAAAAGGAGAATTTTGCCATCGTGATTGGGGTCCCTCTTTTTTCACCTTAGTGAAATTTAACCGGACCTGTTCGTTTTGTCATTTGCGTGTTGTGTTTTTAATGGTCGATAAACTCTTTCTTTTGATGTCGTGCTAGTTCAATGTTTTGATAGGACGTGGGGTGTAATTCTATTGATTTTTTGATTTCGATCGTATCTAAGATCCCTTTTTTATCTGGGTTGCTAACTCAATGGTAGAGTACTCGGCTTTTAAGTGCGACTATGATCTTTTACACATTTGGATGAAGCAACAAATTCGTCCAGACTCTTGGTAGAGTCTAGAAGACCACGACTGATCCTCAAGGGTAATGAATGGAAAAAATAGCATGTCGTAATAAAATCAAATTTTTTATATTTAAAATGGAATAAAAAAAATTGCGATTTTCTGGGTCTACTGAATAAATGGATAGAGCCTGGCTCTAATTCTGGTAAAATAAAAAGCAACGAGCTTAACTTCTTAATTGGAATGATTCCCCGCTCTAATTAGACGTTAAAAATAGATTAGTGCCGGATGCGGGGAAAGGTTGGGTTTTCCTATGAGTGGACCCTTTATTTTTTCTTTTTTTTTTTTAGAAATCCTAATTATTCTTGATTATAGATTGAATAAGGGATGTTATGTTATGGATTGAATGTGTAAAAGAAGCGGTATATTGATAAAGAGACTGTATTCCAAAGTCAAAAGAGCGATTGGCCTGCAAAAATAAAAGATTTGTTCTGTTCTCTTTTGTAATTAGAACAAACATAAACTAATTGGATAGAAAAGGAGCGGAAAAAGATCTGTGGATTAGACTCCCTTTCTTGCCAGGGTTTGTATTAAAAAATGCAACACCCTGTTCTGACCATATTGCACTATGTATCATCATTCGATAAACCGAGAAATGCTTCTTCTCTCTGATTCAAGTAGAAATACAAATGGAAAAATTCGAGGGGTATTCAGAAAAACATAAATCTCGTCAACAATACTTCGTCTACCCACTTCTCTTTCAGGAGTATATTTATGCATTTGCCCATGATTATGGATTAAAAGGTTCCGAACCTGTGGAAATTGTTAGTTGTAATAACAAGAAATTTAGTTCATTACTTGTGAAACGTTTAATTATTCGAATGTATCAGCAGAATTTTTGGATTAACTCGGTTAATCATTCTAACCAAGATCGATTGTTGGATTACAAAAATTATTTTTATTCTGAGTTTTATTCTCAGATTCTATCTGAGGGGTTTGCAATCGTTGCAGAAATCCCATTCTCGCTACGAGAATTATCTTGTCCGAAAGAAAAAGAAATACCAAAGTTTCAGAATTTACGCTCTATTCATTCAATATTTCCCTTTTTAGAAGACAAATTTTTGCATTTGGATTATCTATCACATATAGAAATACCCTATCCTATCCATTTGGAAATATTGGTTCAACTTCTTCAATACCGTATCCAAGATGTTCCATCCTTGCATTTATTGCGATTCTTTCTCAACTACTATTCGAATTGGAATAGTCTTATTGCTTCAATGAAATCAATTTTTCTTTTGAAAAAAGAAAATAAAAGACTATTTCGATTCCTATATAACTCTTATGTATCAGAATATGAATTTTTCTTGTTGTTTCTTCGTAAACAATCTTCTTTCTTACCATTA